ACCACCCGATTGCAGGTAATGCCAGAATTTTCGATTTTGTGAGGATCAATCAAATAAGGTTTTCATTAGAAAAAGATTCTATAAAAGCAATGATAAATAGATACTAATAGAGCAAGAAAAGAAGGAAATAAAAAACATAGTATAGAAAAGATATCCAAAATGATATAGAAATCACTATCCTACCCTTAGTTTTTATTTCCTTAATTTAATATTGAATTGGTTTTTATTTCCTTAATTTAATTGAATTTCGTTTGATTAGAGCAAAGTTCTTTAAAAACCTCTGCCTTTTTTAAAATATCCTGAACAGTTCCTGTAGGCTGAGCGCCTTTTTCAAGGAAATAGAGAATAGCGGGAACGTTTAAATAAGTTTGATTCTTGATCGGATCATAAAAACCCACTTTCCGAAGATCTCTTCCTTCTCTTCGGGATCGAACATCAATTGCAACGATTCGATAGACGGCTCATCGGGATAGATGTAGATGAAAAAGAACCCCCCCCCTAGAACCGTATAGGAAGTTTTCTCCTCGTACGGCTCGAGAAAAAATGATTCGAAGTTTTGTCTATGGATAAAATTATAATAAATAGTAAAGGAATCCGTAAAAGAAATGAGCCTAAAATTTAACTCATAGTCATTTTTATTTAGCTTCCTTCCTGAAAACTAAAAAATCATTTGTACTCATAACTCAAGTTCAATAATTCTCAAATATATTAAAGAAAATTAAGATATTTTTTTATTGAGTGGTCTTTAACCCCCCCCCTTTTTTTTGTCTCGTTGAAAATCTATTTGGATTCTTTATTCGGATCTGTGAGACAATTGAAGCGGTGTTTCCTTGTTCTGGGATCCTTTATCTTTGTTTTAAATCATTGGGTTTAGACATTACTTCGGTGCTTCTTAATCCTTTCAAAATGGTAGCAACATACCCCTTTTGTGATTTCTTTCTATCAAAGAATCATACCGACGGTTGATTCGTGCGCGATACACTGTGGATCGAAAAAGTTTTTGCGGTTCCAACAATTTTTTTGAATTGAAAATTTGCTCGAATCGGATTCTTTCGATTTCTATATCGAAGATATACTTACGAAGTTGTTCCAATTTATTGATTGGCATTAACCCTAGATCGTTGCCCCTGAGAAATTAATAAATACTTTCTACTCGAGCTCCATCATGAACTATTTACATTACAACCCAATAAAAAAAGAAGGGTTCTAGTAGAATAGAACAAACGACGTCGAGCCAAGAGCACCTTCATTCCTATATAAAATAAAATGGTGGATGTAAGAATAAGAATCCACACCGGATCGTGTCCTTCAAGTCGCACGTTGCTTTCTACCACATCGTTTTAAACGAAGTTTTACCATAACATTCCTCTAATTTGGAACCAGTATGGAATTGATTCAATTATGGAATCATGAATAGTCATTGGTTCAGTCGGTACAGAGACATAGTCATTTATATTTTTTCTTAGCTACATAGATAATAATAGATAATAAAGATTTTTCTGAAGAAATCTTAGCAAGACCTGGGCTTTTTTTGTATGAACGCAACTTTTTTCTATAAATCTCTATCTCAAAAAAATATCTAACAGAAATATCCAGAAATCAAAATATAGAAATAACATAACTAACAGAAATAACACGAATAAAGAAATTCTATTTGACCCTGCCTGTTCAAGTGACTCAATAAGATAGACTGACCCATTTCCAACTTCCTAAAGATTCAACCCATAAGGAATCATTACAAATCTTGATAATTGAAAAAGTTTCCTACTTCGACATCATTATTTGAGTCAAGTTTTACTTTTTACAGTAAAGACTACATTTGATTATCATAAGAAATAAATATTTCTGTTTCTTTTCGAATAGAATTGTCAATGATTTAAAGCAAATAAGCTAAATAGATCGAACAATAAAAAGAAATATCATTGTTAAATATTTAAATTTGAATATTTTAGGGATGCAAATTATTTTTCACAAAAATAGAAAGACTATTGTCACTGAATATAGGATAACAATACATACCTATAGGCTAAGCACTTCCTGGTTTTATATGTATTTTCATATTTTGTTTAACCTGAGGTTAAGTAATCTTTCTGCAACTGTGATATATGTCCCATCTTATCTTTATCTGGATTACAAAAGGATTCAGTTACATTTGCATGTCATTTGAACTCAATTTAGTTCAGTTTGTGAAAAAATGAGATATGATTCCGAAAAGAATCATTCAAAATAAAAAAAGAAAGAAGAATAATATTCTATACAATATTAGACCTTGAAACAGAACCTTGTTGAACAAAAAAGATGTAGTCGGATACAATGGATATGCTCTGGGACGGAAGGATTCGAACCTCCGAATAGCGGGACCAAAACCCGTTGCCTTACCACTTGGCTACGCCCCATTTCTATTTTTATTCGACACTAATAATAATACTAATAAAGAATAATATTGGTATTAAGTGTTCGTCAATTCCGGTCCAACTATCTATAGACTAGAGAAAATCTTTCTTCTTTATAGAATATATTATAGATTCGTGCTAGGATTTTGACATGTGTATATCTAGAATTCAACTGAATTTATTGATCATTACATATAATTCAATTAAGATATTGTATGAAAGTATGATTTCTTCTATTCTCCTTTGAGGATTGGAGGATTTTTGATTGAGCGGAAAAAGAAGGATTTTTTTGTCTACCTTACTTTCTTCATTTTTCCTTATATCAATAACTCAATCAAAATGCAATTATCTCGACGAACAAAATGTCTGTTATGCTTAATATCTTTAGTTTGATCTGTCTTAATTCTACCCTTTATCCGAGTAGTCTTTTCTTCGCCAAATTGCCCGAAGCCTATGCTTTTTTGAATCCAATCGTAGATGTTATGCCAGTCATACCTCTGTTCTTTTTTCTTTTAGCCTTTGTTTGGCAAGCTGCTGTAAGTTTTCGATAAGATCTTGAATACTATCCTAGAAAATTCATGATTTATTCGAGAAAAATTATAACAATTGATAAGATCAAATAAGTCTGGGAGTATGAACCTTCAATTCAAACATTGAAATTCTTGGATAGCCGCGAGAAATTCCGCTCGCCCCATTTCCCGATTCTAATCCTTTTTCCGGCGAAAGGCCTTATTAGGTTAGGGTCCCTTAGAATATCTAATTGTGGGTATGAAAGTGATTTGTGGTAATCAAAGACTCTTATTACAAATTTCAACTTCATTTGAATTTCTGAACATTCTTTTCTATTTCTAGAATTCATTTCTTGGTGTCAAAATAGGATATGTGATATAAAAATGGAGGATCTATTATCTTTTCTCGTTTTTCTTTTTCAAAAAATGATCTTGGAGGTTGTGTAATGCTTACTCTCAAACTTTTCGTTTACACAGTAGTAATATTCTTTGTTTCTCTCTTCATCTTTGGATTCCTATCCAATGATCCAGGACGTAATCCTGGGCGTGAAGAATAAAATAAAAATTTCGTTTTTCTTGCTTGATTTTCCAATTTTCTTAAGATTTTATTTTCTATATTCCATACGTTTAACTAGGAAAAAAATCAAAAGGGGTTTGCGAAATTTGAAAGAAAAAAATAGAAAGTCATCAACGGAAACGGAAAGAGAGGGATTCGAACCCTCGGTACGAATAACTCGTACAACGGATTAGCAATCCGCCGCTTTCGTCCACTCAGCCATCTCTCCCAATTGAAAAAGATAATTACTATGTTACATTACACATCAAGTAAGGATTCAAGAAAGTATTTCTTTCACATTCTTTATCGTTATTATATAATTAGGAATTCCATTTAGATGCTCGAAAGATCCAAATAGAAAGATAAATAAAGAAGACCTTCTTGCTTTTATTTTGTTCGAAGTGCCTTTTGGGCCTGGCCCGGTAAATACCCAGCCGGGCCTTTTTTTTGTTCCAACGAATTCCCTTTATTTATAGGTATAGGAAACATAGTCTAAATAAGATACCCAATTTGGTATCTGTGTAAGAATTTCCATTGTGGGGTTTACATATACTTATCATTTTTGTTATAATAGAAATTGAGAAGGATTTTTGATTCAAAAGAATCCATTAAGTATGTTTTGTAGTTTCTTATGTCATTCGGCAAACCCAATTTTAGATTCAAATCCAAGAATCATTTAGGAATTCTCAGTCAACGAATAGTTAAGGGTTCCCATTTGTCATAAATTTTGGCTTTTTTGAATGAAAATATACATTTGATTGTTCAATAGAAAAGTGAGGGGAAGTTTTTCGGCATTCGAAGGGGTGGATCAACTACAATCAAAAGGGGAAAGGGGTTTCTTTTATAATTTTTATACATTTAGCAAAAGGATTAAATTAAAAAAGGGATGCAAGTACAATAAACTAAAGTTTAGTAATCCAACCCAGAAAATTTTATCCTATTGTGTATCGTTTTGGCGGCATGGCCGAGTGGTAAGGCGGGGGACTGCAAATCCTTTTTCCCCAGTTCAAATCCGGGTGCCGCCTCATCAACAAACGAATCAAAATCTCTTATCTGCTGATATAAATCACCCAAATTTTCCCCAGTAGAACAGAATAAGGGGATTGTTGATATTTGGTTGATTCTAAACATCTATTCTGGGGATTTTGTAAAAGATTGGAAATCTTTCAATCTAAAATTCAAAGAAAGATTATATTCAAAGAAAGATTATATTATAATGGTCGAAGCAAGACTTCCCGATTCCCTTCTACTGCTAATGTAATATCTACTGATTGGGTCTTGAATTTCATTGGCATAGCCGGCGGCTAACTAGTTGTGGAAAGTCCTTTATATAATCTACATATTATAGACTCGCGAGAATCTCTGAGTGTTCAGGCATTCAATCACTATTATATTGAGATTGGATGGATAATTTACTTTTTTATAGAAAAGTGAAAAATTTTTATTATTTTTTTTTCAACCCCTCGTCAAGAGTATATTATACTATCCCCAACTGCTTCAGAGAGACAATCGGGAAAGGGTACGGATTAGATCAAATAGGAAATAAAAGTATGTAATAGATAGCAATTGATCTTTGAAGTTAAAGGGCAACAAAGAATGGGCCCTCTTTTTTTTACTATATGTTCCATTAGTAACATTCCTTTGTAGCATCATTGTGTATTTTACTTGTGTTTAGTCTTTCCCGATTAGAAATCATATAGTAATTTTTTAGAAATGGATTTTTTTGATTGGTTCATCAATAGTGTTGGGCCAGAATCCCTTTTTGACTCTGGACCATGGATTCTACTATTATTAGTGAGCAATACAATAATGGAATATTTCTATCATAAAGATAAGGGACATAATTGACATGGATATAGTAAGTCTCGCTTGGGCTGCTTTAATGGTAGTCTTTACATTTTCCCTTTCACTCGTAGTATGGGGAAGAAGTGGACTTTAGAAGCACTACTAATTTAGTTGAGGAATGAAACGGTATCAATTGTTTTATAGATCGTTCTGCAACGCATTTTTTATTTGATTTGAAAATTATTTCAATTCAAAATATATTCATTTCGAAATTCCATTGGATTCTAGTGGAGAAATGTATTGTATAACAGTAAAACAATTATTTCAGAAAGAAAGAGAATTGGGTCCTACGTTAATTCCATATATGGATTAATCACTACATATATTGTAGATATAGATAGAAGCTAATATAGTATACCAACTTTATTAGAAAGTCAAGTACAACTTTATACACTACTATAACAGTAATAGAGAGTATGGTAAGAAAGAAATTTCTTTCTTACCATACTCTCGGATCTCATAGAATACCGCCCATTATAGTCCGTTGATTTCATTTAAGACGCAAAAAAAGAATCCTTTTTATTTGATTTCTTCAACTATTGATAAGAACTCAGAAGTCAAGTTTCAGTTCAAGTAATTAATTATTTTGACTGACTGTTTTTACGTAAATGATAAGTAGAAAAGCAGTAGGAACTAAAATGAACAGTGCAGTAGCAATAAATGCAAGAATATTTACTTCCATAATCTCAATCTCATCGTTTTTTTATTTCACAATAACTCGGGATTTAATCCCATAGAGATGATAAATCTTTCACCTGTCAATTCAATGAATGCATTACCTATCGATGATCTTGAATCGGATCAATATCATGAATAACAATATCTGAGCTATTAAATTAATTCGTCGTCGAGAATTGAATAGTATAACATACGAAGATCTTTTATCCATACCGAATCCAAGATGGGATTCCCGGACCAATCAAAAATTCCTTTATTTATCCTTCTTTTCTGTTCTTTCTTTTCTATAACTTACCTTAGGTGTTCCGTGTAGAACCATCAAATGAAGTATCCTCGTCCGTTTCCATTAACTTAACTACAAAACCTCAACAAACAATACAAGCGAAGTGGAAAAAAGAGGAATTAGGTTGTAAATTTGAATGATCCCATTTTCTTTGGAAGACAAAGAAGTATGAGAAAGATGAGTCGCGGGAGAAAAGATGGAATATTCTATCAACTTCACTATTTTAATTATTTTCATTTTAGTTTAGGGTTTGTTCTTTCTTCGACAGAATCCTGAAAAAAAGAGGGGAAACCCCTTCGGAATTAAATTATGCTCTCTGTCCCTTCTTTCATTTCACATAAAACGGAGAGGTTAATTGATGTACTTATTGGATCCGTCGGGACTGACGGGGCTCGAACCCGCAACGTCCGCCTTGACAGGGCGGTGCTCTTGCCTATTGAACTACAATCCCAGGGAAATAAGAAGAGATCTAGCAGCAAATTTGGATTCTTTTTTCTTCTCTCTTATCAGGTATTTCTTAAGAACAAGAGGGTTCTACCATCTGATAGTAGATTGGCGAATTGTTGGGCCGAGCTGGATTTGAACCAGCGTAGACATATTGTCAACGAATTTACAGTCCGTCCCCATTAACCACTCGGGCATCGACCCAACGCCTAATTAGACGTTCCATAATCAACTTTCTTTCGTCTCCCAGGCGGACAAATCCATTTCACTTTTGATAAAATATATCAAATCAAACTGCCACGGATAGACTGAGGAGTTGACAACTCCATTTCACTTTTGATAAAATCCTACTCTATGGTCTTGGTATACCCCTAGAGGGACTTGAACCCTCGTTTTCTCCGTGAAAGAGAGAGGTCGTAACCACTGGACCATAGGGGCACCAATGGACCATAGGGGCCTATGGCCACCTTTATTCATAAATAAACTAGAAATAAGAGTTGCTGAGGGCCGGCCACCTTTAGGAAATCAAAAAGCACTACACAATACAAATACAATAGGGAATAAGGCCTAAGGCCACCTTAACTTAATATAAAATAGAAATCAGCCGAGGGACACCTTTAGAAGATGAATAGGATATGAATCAAACCGAAAAACTCGTTCACTTTTCTGGGGGTTAATGGTAATCAAACTTTACCATTAAACTATACAATGGATCCAAGAGACGGTACCTCTGAATCAGCAGGAGATGAAAAAAAGGATTTACCAAAGTGTGATTTGGGAATTCTATTGAGC